CTTAACACAATTTCTTTCAAATTCATTAAAATTTCATGGACAGATTCTTGAATACCCACTATGGTGGAATATTCATGTGGTAGTTTCTCAGATTTTGCCCGTGTGATACACGTTCCTTCTAGTTCTCCAAGCAAAATTCGTCGCATCGCAATGCCTATTGTATCAGCTTGACCTATCAGAAGTGGAGACATAATAAAGCGTCCATAATAACGACGTTTACTGTATGCTCTTGATTCAACACACTTCCACTGTAGCGTCCGAGTAGATACTGTTACTTTCTCTCGAACCATAATAATCTTATTTAATCATATCATTGAATCATTTCTTTCTCTTGTTTATCGGGCGCTTGAACTATCTTACATTTTTATTTCTACACACGTCTTTTGTTCGGAGGTCTACAGCCATTATGTGGGAAAGGAGTGACATCCTTTACAAAAGTGATTCGTATACGACTGTTTTGAATAGCTCGTAATGCTGTGTCTCTTCCGAGACCTGGACCTTTTATCATGACTTCTGCTCGTTTCATGACTACTGAACTAAGAGCGTGTGATGCTACGGCTTCACCAGCAAATGCCGTCCCTTTTCGTTTAGCCCGTAAGCCACAATTACCGGCAGAGGACGAAGAAAGCACTCGACCCTGTAGATCGGTAACAGTCACAATGATATTATTAAACCCTGCTTGAACATGAATCCGTCCTTTTGGTATTCTACGTATACGCCTACGTAAACGACGACGAGTTCTACGCGAACGAAATGCCAGTATAGCTTTTGCCATATTTTATCATCTCATAAATATGAGTCAGAGATATATGGAGATATCCATTTTCTATCAAAGAAGATCTTATCTTTTCTTTGAATATCGGGTCCTTTCCCGAATCTGATTATCCTTGTCGTTGTTTATGTCTTGGGTTGGAACAAATTATTAGAATTCGGTTCTGCCGGCGTATTAATCGACATTTTTCACAAATTTTACGAACAGAGGCTCTTAGTTTCATATTTTCCGACCCTTAACCTTAATTCTGAATCTACTTCTTGGCAGAAAATAAGTTTCTTGCTATTTTTTATCTCGAATCATATTGAAGGTGAAAGTTGAAAAATACCTAATTTTTGAAATCTTGGTTTTGGCAAAGTTGAGAAATTCTCCGTTCTTTAGTTAAATCATAAGGACTTAGTTCCATTTTGGAGTGATCCCCTGGCCGGATCCTTATTTAAAGGAAGTTGTATCTTTCCCGAAATATAAGCGAGAATTAGATCATTATTATGGAAACGAACCCGAAACAGACTATTGGGAGGGGATTCGTTAATGAAACCTTTCTGAATTCATTTCTAGTTTTCATTGTAAGGAAAACCTCTTTTATTCTGTACCCTATAAAAACGATATATGTCGTTTTCAAAGAGGAGGTCGTAGATGCGACCTGATAGTAGCTAACCTATCCCCTTTCTTTAGCCCAACTAGAAAGTTTTGAATTTCATTTGGATATTAAAAGCATTACCAGATATAACACAAACTTTCTCCGCCTATTCTTTCTAATCTAGCCTCTCGGTCTGTCATTATCCCTCGAGAAGTAGAAAGAATTACAATTCCCATCCCGCCTAAAATTTTAGGAATTCGTTGATAGTTAGAATAGATTCGTAGACTAGGTCGACTGATCCGTTTTAAATTGAACGTTTTTCTATAAGGCCGATTCCTTTTTAGGGTTAAAACCAAAAAAGATTTGTTGTTTTCGCGATGTTTTCTCACGTTTTCGATAAAACCTTCTCGTAAAAGTATTTTCACAATACTTTCACTGATATTAGTAAATGCGATTCGAACCACTCTTTTTCTAGCCATACCAGCATTTCGGATAGCGGTTAGCATGTCAGCAATAGTATCCTTCCCCATAATGACTTAAAAGTATTAATGTCTCAAAATTTTGATAGAATCAACATGTTTTTCTTGTTTTTTTTGTTTGTTTATGACTATGAATTTTGAAAGGTATATGCGCGAGACACAATCTACTACCTGAATATGAATCTATTTCTTTCAAATAGCTTATTCGAACCCTATTATAGAACTAGATTCTGGTTTCATTTTATAAGACTTCTGAAGCTAATGAAATTATTTTAGTCAAATTGAACTGTCGCAATTCCTCTGCAATCGCACCAAAAACTCGAGTTCCTTTTGGATTTCCCTCTTGATCAATGACAACTGCGGCGTTGTCATCATATCGTATTATCATACCGTCGTCGCGTTTGAGTTCTTTACAAGTACGTACAATTACAGCTCTGACCACTTCGGATTTTTCTAAGGACATTTTTGGAACCGCGTCTTTGATCACCGCAACAATAACGTCACCAATCTGAGCATATCGACGATTGCTGGCTCCTATGATTCGAATACACATCAATTCTCGAGCCCCGCTGTTATCTGCTACATTTAAATACGTCTGAGGTTGAATCATATCATTTTTTATTTGTTCGTTAAAATGCAAAGTAAAAGGCGAAGAAAAAAATAAATATTGTTTGTCCAAAAAAGGAAACCGGCACCTTCGATTTTTTTGATCTATTTCTTTTGCGCGAACCGATATGTCTGTCTAATGAATTGAGTTCGTATAGGCATTTTGGACGATGCTATTGCAATAGCCTTTCTGGCTATATTTTCTCGTACTCCGCCAATTTCATAAATTATTCGACCTGGTTTAACAACAGCTACCCAATATTGAGGCTTTCCTTTCCCCGAACCCATACGGGTTTCTGCCGCTTTTACTGTAACCGGTTTGTCTGGAAATATACGTACCCAGACCTTTCCACCGCGGCGCGCATTTCGTGTCATTGCCCGTCGACCTGCTTCTATTTGTCTAGATGTGATCCAAGCCGGTTCAAGTGCCTGAAGAGCAAATTTCCCGAGAAAAATAGATTGACCTCGCAAACATATTCCCTTCATTCTTCCTCTATGTTGTTTACGGAATCTGGTTCTTTTGGGGTTATAGTTGATGGTTGGGTTTGAATTCCATCTCTACTACAGAACCGGACGTGAGACTTTCTTCTCATCCGGCTCCTCGCGAATTAAAGGGATTCAAAAATATTCAAATTGAATAAAAGATCAAAGAGAATTGAAAGTAAGAGATACATGTAGTTAATAAGTATACGTAATACACCGAAGTATGCATTTCATTTCTCTAAAATCTATTATGCGTTTCTATCTTGTTTCTATCGATAGCTCAACATATAAAAGAGTCTATTGGTTTTGATAATGTTAAAATGAATCTTTCTTTTGTTTTTTAGCCTTTAATTTCACCGTATTATCCTATTTAATTGACTCAAATTTAGCAATCCAAGAAAATCAATTTTTCGCGGGCGAATATTGACTCTTTCAATTCACTTTTTATTCGGGTCTAGCAATTGTTCAGAACTTTTTCGAATATATGAATTGGGCTCTGGTCCGTTCCGCCATCCAGATCAATGAATCCGTAGAATTCGTTTTCAATAGAATTTTTTCGATCCACAGGTTCCCTCGTTCCCATCTCTTCTTACTTAATGGTTAGGCCTTAATTCTGCAATGGAGCTGGGAATGCCATTTTTCTTGAGTCAATCTTCTCAGTCTTTATTGGCTACACGCTCTGAATTTTTTGTTTTGTTCTATGCAAAAATTCATTTTCTTGTGGATGAATCCGGATTGATGCTTTATTACATTGCACTTTTTTATGAGATAATTCATAGACCTTACATATTCGATATTGGAATTAGATATCAATAATAGTCTTTTTCTTTCTTTCTCTCACCCTTCCATTTATCCACACCCTTCCTTTTATTTTCTCTATTTCTATTCACAATTTGGAATCATATTTTTTTATGCAAAAAGATTTCAGTTGCTACAAGCATATGATTCATCGGTCATATCTTGACTGGTTATTTGGATCCAGATAATGTGAAGTGATGAGTTGGTTATTTTTTCTAGAATTATTAGTTTCTACTTTGGGGCTTTTTTTATACGAAGCCTAAAAAAACCGACGAGTCGCACACTAAGCATAGCAATTTTATGAAAGATTCAATTGAATTTTTAGGCAACCTTAGAGAATTGAAAATTCGAATTTTTTATTTTCATTTTTTTGATTCACTAGAAAAAGAAGAAATAGGTTTCTCGTTTTTTCTTTTCTCAACGAATAGAAGGGAAGGGAAGGGTTTCTTATTCTCCGTCTATAAATATCCAAATTTTGATGCCTAATACCCCAGAGATCGTTCGAATTGGATAGGAACAATAATCAATTTTAGCTTGAATGGTTTGGAGGGGAACCCTACCGTCTCGGATCCATTCAACCCGCGCGATTTCGTTTCCTCCAATACGTCCTGCAATTTGGACTCGAATTCCTTTTGTATTTGCTTCTTTAGCTAATTCAATCGCCTTTTTCATTGCTTTTCGAAATGAAATTCTCTCCAGTAATTGGCCGGATATAAATTTTGCAAGAATATTAGCATGTCTATAAGGTTCAAAAATTTTTATGAGAGTAAAGTTCAATTTTGGGGCCACATAAATATCTTTACGGGTTTTCAAGTCAAATTTTTTGTTCACAGAAGCAAATTTTTTTTGTAGATTTGGTTGTAAGTTTTTGCTTTCTCGCCGGTAATGTTTGTTGAATACGTCTGCGGGTGCGGGTACTATATAGATTTTCATGGTAGTTACATCAACGTCTTTTTCAATCTCAATACGTATAAGTGCCCTGACGCTGGATGTCATATTTTTTTCTACATAATTCTTGATATAATATCTTATTTTTTCATCTTCTTGTAGCTCTTTAGAATAATTTTTTGGTTCTGCAAACCAAAGTGAATGATGACTTTGGGTTGTACCAAGTCTGAAACCAAGTGGATTTATTTTTTGTCCCATGCTCCCCCATTACTATACATATCATCATATTCCATAGTTAGATACTTATTTTTTGGTTTAGTGATAGGGTTTTTTAACCAGTTCATAAAGTCTTTTTGTACAAAGTCATCGGCATCGACTAAAAAGTTATCGGCATCTAAAAAGACTTTGACTTTCTTTTCAGAGTTATTTAAGGATCTATCTTTCATTACAATAGTTATATGGCAAGTCGGTCTTTTTATCGGATAACTACATCCTCGAGCTCGACGTTGGAATCTCTTCAGGCTAGTACCCTCGTTGACTTCAGCTTGACTAATGAATAAATTTTCGTTCTTAGAACCGAGAAGGTGACGAGCATTTGCTGCTGCAGACCAAACCAATTTGAAAATGCGCGAACATGCTCCATAAGGCATGAATTTTAATAAAAAAAGTGTCGTCAGGTAAGAACGGCCCCGAATTTGGTCAATGACTCTTCTCGCTTTGTGAGCAGACATAGATATATTTTGACCTAAAGCGTATACTTCTGTTTTTTTCTTCTGGAACATAAAGGTCTCCTCTTACTAATCAATTCTAAGTACCTATAATATTATTAACTCTTCTTACCGACGAGATTTAGTATCATTTTTCGGACGTTCTCGAAAATTGAAAGTAGGTGCAAATTCTCCCAATTTGTGGCCTATCATCTCATTATTGATATAAATAGGTAAGTGTTCCTTTCCATTATGGATAGAAATAGTATGTCCGATCATTATTGGTATGATGGTAGATGCCCGGGACCAGGTTTTGATTGTTTCTTTTTCTGTTTTTGTGTTAATCTTATTAATTTTTTTTAATAAATGATTTGCTACAAATCTCTTTTTTTCTTTTTGTGCAGGTGTCACAGCTTGCTCCTATTTTTTTGCAAAGACAAAGACGAAGAAATTCTATTTTCTCTCCTATTTACTACGTCGACGAAGAATCAAATTTTCACTATATTTTTTTCTTTTTCTAGTTCTTCTTCCAAGTGCAGGATAACCCCAAGGGGTTGTGGGTTTTTTTTTACCAATAGGGGCCCTTCCTTCACCACCCCCATGGGGATGGTCTACAGGGTTCATAACTACTCCTCTTACTCTAGGGCGCTTACCTAGCCAACGCTTAGATCCGGCTCTACCCAAACTTGTCTGTTTCACACCAAGATTCCCCACTTGTCCGACTGTTGCTGAGCATTTTTTGGATATTAAACGGACCTCCCCAGAAGGTAATTTTAATGTGGCCGATTTCCCCTCGTTTGCAATCAGTTTGGCGACAGCACCCCCTGCTCTAGCTAGTTGTCCACCCTTTCCAATTGCGATTTCTATGTTATGTATGGCCGTTCCTACTGGCATATTGGTTGAAGTAGATTCGTCTTTTTGATCAATCAAAACCCCTTCCCAAACTGTACAAGCTTCTTCCAAAGCATACGGCTTTCTGGATGTAGATGATGATATCTATAGAGATAGATCTTATATATTTCGCACAATGAAGTACCACACGAGTCGATATATAGGAGTCAAAATCCGCCGAATCACTCATGTTATGATCTTCTACATCCTAGGTCTTTCCCTTCCGTCATCTGGCTTATGTTCTTCATGTAGCATTCAGACCGAATGACTCTATGAAATTACGTTGATACTTCCACATAGTATGGGTAACGTAGGAGACAGCTCTATTTTTCCCCGGGGAATCTTTAGAATTACCACTGCTTAGCTTTCAATTCGTCTCTGACCATCAAATGAAATGTGAATAACTCGTCCTCTTCTCTTTGAAAGAAGGGGCGCTTCCGGTTCTATCGGTGCTTGAAACAATTTTGTCTTCTCCATATTACTATATCTCTAAAGTCAATAATTGTATATGAGGAACTACTGAACTCAATCACTTGCTGCCGTTACTCTTCAGTTTTCTGTTGAGGTCTATCCTCTAGAGGTACTCAAATTGGATCAGTGATTGATTTCTAGGTTTCGTCGTAAACCTAATTGGTTACTTCCAATTACGTAAATCAATAGTTCAAACCGCACTCAAAGGTAGGGCATTTCCCATTTTTATAGGAACTTCTGTACCAGAAACAATGGTATCTCCAATTATAGCCCCTCTGGGATGTAAAATATATCTCTTCATACCATCCCCATAGTGTATGAGACAAATGTATGCATTTCGATTCGGGTCGTATTCTATGGTTATGATTCTACCATATATGTCTTTTACATTGCGTTGAAAATCTATTGTACGATATTCACGCTTATGACCTCCCCCTCTATGCCCTGCGGTAATGATTCCTCGGGCATTACGACCGTTACCACAAAGATGCGGTCCATAGATTAAATTCGTTCCTGGAATGCGTCCATTGCGTGTGCGCGGGGTAGAAGTTTTGTATAAATGTATTGCCATGCTATTAAGTATTTTGATTTCCGTTCTTTTCTTTCTAAGAGGTGGAATAGAATAACTCGGTTGACCCAGAAAAAATGTAAGACTGGCCCAACAGTTCATCACGGAAGAAAGGACTCACTAAGCCGGGATCACTAATTAAGACTCATTGAATATTTCAAAAATATATATATATGCGCGGCTCAAATCAAAAGAATCGACTTATAAAAAAATATCTACAACTGCCCTATCCACGATTTCGAGTAATAGCCAAAAAGATTTGGTTATTGAAATAGAGAATAAAAAAAAGGAAAGTGATCTAAAAGATCTTTTTCCTAAAATTCCCCTTTGGTCCACTTAGATCTATCTCTCCCTTTATCAAGGGATATTTCATGAATCTAATGAATATTTCATGAATATTTTTTTAGGGGGTTGACCCATCCGAATATGAAATATGAATAGTGATAATTTGATCACGAATTCTTGTCGTATATGTCTACCGCGTAGAATTAAAGCAAAAAGGGAATGCTCTAGAGAATGATTTCCTTTTCAGTTTGATTTTATTCACTGATTGGACCAAAAAAATGATAATGAATTAGAAATTCAATGAACTTTGAACTTTGATTAATCACTTTCTATGCAATGATTCTGCCTAATCAATTTATCCTTTTCTATTGTATCGAGGCAGGATAATGATAAAGAAAGGTGAAGGGAAAGAAGAATTTTCAAAAACGGGATTTCTCAAAATGGCTAAAAAATGGGCTGGTTCGGAGAGGGGAGTCTATCTATCTAATTGAATGGCTCTAAGTCAACTCTTGTAACTCTTTCGACGAATGATTATGAAGTCCGATTGACTCTAAGATGGCTGAATCGTTGCTTTACATTAGTAAAGAAATACGCTATAGTAGCTAGAAAGAAATACGTGTATATGCTATAGTAGCTAGTTAGATACGAAATCAAGATCTATCTAATGTGACTTACGAATTTCAATTTGTGCGTAGATCCCAATAGATCTCATCTGGGACTATGAATTGAATGAATAAACGGATGAAATCAATCAAAAGATGTAAGAATTCAAAGAATGGGTCGGAACAAAGAAAGGTAAGAACGAGAGTTGTATGGATTTACAACGACTCTCTCGATAGAAAGTCAAAAATAGACCTTTAAGTAGTTTTGATGATTCAATACTATTTTTATTTGAATTCGAAGTTCGTCGTTATTTCAGATGGCTGAATCGTAGCAATGGAAGAATTAAGTCATAATTCATTGGTTAGGTGTATCATTAACTCTTTCTTTTTTTGGTCCGAGGAACTTCTAATGAATCCACTGATTTCTGCCGCTTCCGTTATTGCTGCTGGATTGGCTGTAGGGCTTGCTTCTATTGGACCTGGAATTGGTCAAGGTACTGCTGCGGGCCAAGCTGTCGAAGGTATCGCGAGACAGCCCGAGGCGGAGGGAAAAATACGAGGTACTTTATTACTGAGTCTAGCTTTTATGGAAGCTTTAACAATTTATGGCTTGGTTGTAGCATTAGCACTTTTATTTGCGAATCCTTTTGTTTAATCTTCGAAATTTGCATTTTTTTGCATTTTTGATTGCCTTTTCCTTGTGCTTTGCTTTTTCGAATTAGATCAAAATTTCATTCCTATAATTCCTTATTCATTCATAAAAGAACCCGGGGTAAGGGCTGATTGTCGGATGAGGAATTAGCATGGCGCCTCGCTTTCAGCCTTTCCTTTCAGGCCCTTTTTAGAAAGGGTTACAACAAAGAGGGTCATTCCCAATTTTTTTGAAAATAGATTTGATTTTTGAATCGATTAAGAAATCGGAAGAAATGGGAAAATCAGGATGATTATCCTATTGATTCTTCGCGTCATAAGACTCAGTACTCAACCAAGATCCGACCCTATCTATAAAAGAAAAGGGGGAAGTGATACAAAAGAACTCGGTTCGGTTTTTTAGTCTATCTATAAGAGGAGATCATATGAACAATGGAACCGATTCTTTCTTTTCTTTGGACCGCTGGCCATCCGCCGGGAGTTTCGGGTTCAATACCGATATTTTAGCAACAAATCCAATAAATCTAAGTGTAGTGATTGGGGTATTGATCTTTTTTGGAAAGGGAGTGTGTGCGAGTTGTTTATTTCAAGAATAGGCAGGATCCAACCAGCTGTACTTTTTCCATTCTAATTAGGAATGAAAGGTGCATGAGCTTGCGAATTCCTTCTAAATAAATAAAGAAATTATATGTAAGAACCATAGCATTTCGTAATTCATTGGGAAATAGACTTTGATTCTCTATTAACCAATAATGTGGGAACGTTAACATGGTTAAAGCTAAATCGTTTGAAGTCCAGACGCCGCATGGTACTCTTTCTACCACTCTGTTAATATATAAGTTACTATTAATCTACAGATGGTTTCAAAAAATCATTTTATCGATATAGAACACTCGTCTCGATAAAATGATTTGAACTACTTTTTGGATTTGATTCCTTTTTTAGACAATGCTGAATGGACAACCTATGTATTATTGTGTCTTGTTTAAAGTAAGAAAACTTTTTGGATGGAAAAAAGAAACTCAAAATAAACAACCTTGATGACAATTACATATTTTTGTTTGGTCAGAAGAGTCCTCCGAATATTTGTGTCTGGGTTGGATTAGTAATCCTTTTGATCTTTTGATTTTTTTTGAATATGACGAGAGAATAGAGGATACGTTCATTACATTCAAAAAAGGAATATATGAATTTACCATACGTAATACGTAAGTGAAGT